TCCTTTCTAAGAAATTAAACTGTTGATCATTACGAAACACAAAAGAAAAGATAAAAAGAAATGTCAATGGATAAGAGATAATCTCCTATAGAAATTCCAACCCATATTGGTATTGGGCTTCAAATAAGGATCACTTTCTTGATCTTTATTTCGAAATGATTTTCTATAGGAGATGAAGTTCTTATTTCAATTTGTTATTTGTTTTTTTTATTTGTTTTGTTATTGAATTGCGTTGCGCATATTTCCATACGCAAAAACCCCACTAAAGGGTTTTGCGTGAAATTATGTTATTATGTTATAGAAAAAATAGGATTCTTCCATTCTATTTTCTCCCTCCGGCTGAGAAAGCATTCATTCTTCAGCTCATTTGTCACAACACTTCTTAGAGTGGTACACGCAAAAAATAGGCCAATTCAGCCCCTTTTTCTTCAATTTCTCGTGGATCCAAATTCTCATCAGTACGAGTCAAAGGGATGGCCCTCCGGCCTCTGATGTCCAGATAAAGGACACGACGAGCAGAAATACCCTCTTTAGCTTCTATTCTGACGCACTGAATATCTTTTAGAAGGAATTGGAGAAATATGCGGCGATTCCTTCCAGGAAATCCCCAACGAAAAATAGACACTTTTCCTTCTTTTCTATTGAATTGATCATAACCACTACCTACCTTCCAAAAAATTGTGCACCACAAATAGGAACTAATCGATAGACCCGAAATCCCATAGAAAGACATTACAATCCCTTGGGGAAAAAAAGGGATTTGCTGAGACGGAAAAAATGCTATCAAATTTCTACCAAGATAACTGGAAGCTCCAACCAATAAGAATACTATTGGAACTAAAACAAGGATCAAGGCCCAGGAGAAATTACTGATTTTTTGAGAACCCTTTCTAAGTTCGGTCCATATATCTTCTGATTTCCAACTCATATTTGATCCGGTTGTTTTTTACACTTTATTAACATGAAGAAAGAAAATAAAATACCAAAAAAAAATATCAAAATATCAAAAGAATACCAAAAAAAATATCAAAATATCAAAAGAATACCAAAAAAAAATATCAAAATGGGTTCTATCTAAACTAATAACATACCCTTCATATGATCCCACTACGGATATCGACATACATATATATAGATCCACCGATTTTCCATTTCAAGCTAGCCGGGGAGCCTGATCTATTCGAACATAGCTAGAATTTTTTGAGTCATATATTCTGTTTCTGCGGGCATAAGAATTGTTTCCTTTATGTTCGGCGAAAGTCACATATTATACCTTATTCCCCTAAATATCCACTAAATAGATATCCGTGTTATGATACAAGTCTAAGGTTTGAAAAAGAAAATGGATGAGATGAGGTCCCATCGCATCTAAACAATCTTGTTTTTTTGAACATGAAGAGATAACGAAGCCATTGCAATTGCTGGAAATACTAGGCCTACTAAAGGCACAAAAATAGAGGGAAAGTTGAAAGTTGTCATAGAATGGGTACCTCGATTGATTATTTGTACCTGTTATTTTGATTTAGAAAATCAGGATATCTTAGAATATTATATAATATAAATTATATAATATAATTCTAATTATTCAAAATTGGAATGATTATGAATTCGTATATTTCAGATTTCATCTAGTATGGATCTAAGTATCTATAGATATATAATTGTAGAAAGATGGAAAAGGTCTAATTGTACAAAGATAAAAATTTTCTTCTACATTCCTTTTCATCTTTTACATTCCTTTTCATCTTTCTACAATTAGAGCTTATGTCACCAAAGAAAATTCCATTTTTTGACTTTGATTCCGAGCAACTAACGACTTGTTTCCTACAAATAATGGATACTCTATTTGATTCAATTTTGAGTCATAGGAAAGAAGTCGTGGAATTCCAATAACTCACTCAAAACACTTTTTAAATCACCACGCTCTACGACTAGATCGAATAAGCCCTTCTCGAATAAATATTCAGTCTCTTGTGAACCTTCCGGTAGTGTTATCTTCAATGTTTCTTCAATTACCCTTTTACCCGCAAATGCAATATAGGCTTTAGGTTCCGCAATAATGATATCCCCCAACATACCAAAACTAGCTGTCACCCCACCAGTAGTAGGAGATGTAAGGATTGATACATAGAATGAATTTTGATTTTTACGATACTCATATAAAGCAGACGAGATTTTAGCCATTTGCATCAAGCTCAAACTGCCTTCTTGCATGCGTGCCCCTCCCGAAGCACACACTAGAATAAGAGGTAGAAATTTTTTGGTAGCGTACTCAACCAAACGAGTAATTTTTTCCCCGACTGCAGATCCCATACTACCCCCCATAAATTCAAACTCCATAACCCCAATTGCTATGGGAATACCATTTAGTTGGCCTGTGCCTGTTTGAACAGCCTCATTTAATCCTGTATCTAGTTTATAAGAATCGAGACGCTCCGGATATGTCTCTTCATCAAAATCAAAACTCGATTCAATGTTATCCGTCAATTCCCCCCTAGGTGATTGAATCTCCGAATCCCCTTCCCCCGAATCCCCTTCCCCCGAATCCCCTTCCCCCGAAGGCACTTCCCCCGGATCCGGAATCGGAGGTGGAAGAGGTATCTCCGGAGGCACTTCCGGCGTAAACGGGATCTCCGGAGGCACTGGATCCGGAATACACGGAGCAGGTAGCTCCAGAGGCTCTTCCTCCGGATCCGGAATACACGGAGCAGGTAGCTCCAGAGGCTCTTCCTCCGGATCCAGAATAGTTGGAAAGCCATTTATAATTGGAAAGCCATTTTCTATGCACTCTACCCAAGAGTGACGAAACAAATCATCGTCATCCGATTCAGAGTCATCTTTGCCATATTCCCCTGTCCATTCATCTTCATCCGTCCATTCATCTTCAGAGGGATATTCATCCGTATCCGTCCATTCATCTTCAGAGGGATATTCATCCGTATCCGTCCATTCATCTTCATTCGTCCTACTAATTGGATCCCCTTCCTCCTGCAAATCATCATCATCTAAAAAAGCTAATGGATCCAAAGCCAATTGAAAGCTCGCTTTGAATTCAGTCTCACACGATTGAATGTCAGCACTCGATTCAACGCAAGCCTCATATTTATCCATACTCGATTGAAGTAGATCCGACGCTTTATCCACTTTCGGTTGAAAGTCAGCCCCGACTGCGCCCGAATCCCATTTATTGGGATCCTCCTCCGTAGCTAGCATGTCTTCATCCATAGGATCCCAAGTACCTGGATCAATCAAAAGTTCGATTTTCTCGGAACTACTCATTTTCCCAGGATGTCCACAAAGTTCACAAATATTCAGGTTTGATCGAAACACTTTCTTATAATTTAATCTCTCGCAATTTTCACATAGAACCCACAAATCCTTGAATGGTGCGTATACACTTTCATTTTTATCTTCTTCATCGAGATCACCCTCACAAGAAAGAAGTGCTTCTACATCAATGGACCCATCAATGTAACGAAAAATGCCACTACCAATGGCATTGTCAATACCCAAAGGGGAGATTGGATATGAAAGATACCTGTTAGCGAAACGCTTAATGTGATTAATGTGATCATCACAACTATCTTCAGAACTTTCTAAAGTATCATACATATATTGATCAGAATCATAGGAGGGATCGTCCCTCTTAGATCCCTTATTCCGATCACTATACAAATCACTTTCTAATTCACTTAATTCACTCAGACAAGAACGATCCTCCGCAATTTCCAAAATATGATTTTGAATATCAACAAAATAGATTGAATAATCGTCCCCATTACTATCCCTAACTAACAAAGTTAGATCAGAGATCCAATTCCTAATGTCTTTGATTCCAAATAAATGATCAACATTCGCGAAACTCCAATTTTCATGATCACGAATCTTTTGCGTCATATCATTTAGAGTCGGGTCCTCACTGTCACTGGTATTTGCAATAGGCCGAACACTTTCCGTTGGTTGGTTACTCCAACGTCTGCGTCGCCACCTTCTGCGTTCGTACTCCTTATCAAAGAAAAAGAACTTTGAAGGTCTTTTTAGTATCAAAAAACTGAAAAATGTAGTCATAGAATTATTTGAAGTGTGTTTAATTTGAAATTGAAATAATATTAATTTCAATTTCAAGAATATTAAAAAAGGCTGAATAGAATAACATTTGTACGAATAAGAATTCGTACCTTCGTACGAATTAAGAATTCTTAATAGAAATTAGATTCTATTAGAAACTCCATTTGTCCATTTGGATTTCATTATGATGATGAAATCCTATTTTTTTTTCAAATTTTTATTTTTTTTATTTTATGTGTTCTAGTAGCGATTCTACTTTAAATACTTTATACTTTATTTAAATACTTTATTTTCTTTTTCTATTTATTTTCTATTTATTTTCTATTTATTTTTATATTTATTTTCTATTTATTTATATTTATTTTATTTTTATTCTATTTTTCGGTACAACCGCCTCGCTACGTACAACCTCCCCCCGCCTGTCTACGTACAAACTCCCCCCGCCTCGCTACGTACAACCGCCTCGCTACGTACAACCGCCTCGCTACGTACAACCTCCCCCGCCCCCCTTTTGATTTCCGATACTATCACTATATCCTATTATATATTGTATCATCGAATAGAAGTTCTTGGCAAGGCCCACGATCCAACATCATCGATCTTTGTCCGATTTGAGTTGGTATTGCTTATTAAGTAATTGGTATTGCTTATTAAGTAATTGGTATTGCTTATTAAGTAACATAATATTTATAATCCGCCGACGGGAGGGATTCCATTGGGTTCTCTTTGGGATGACAAATAACCTACTTAACTCAGTGGTTAGAGTATTGCTTTCATACGGCGGGAGTCATTGGTTCAAATCCAATAGTAGGTAGAAGGTTCAAATCCAATAGTAGGTAGAACTCATTAGATACCATTCATTCCGGTATCTAATGAGTTTTTATCCTTACCTTCTTTATATTGATTTTTTTGATTTCTTTTATTGATTTTGT